ATGAGACGAAATCCATTTCATTTAGTAGAGTTTAGTCCATGACCTTTAACTGGGTCTATAGGTGCTCTTTTCTTAACATCGGGTCTCGCTGGTTGATTTCATGGTTATGGCTATATTACAGTAACTTTAGGTGTAGTATTAATTGTTATAACAATAATTCAGTGATGACGTGATGTTATTCGTGAAGCAACATTTCAGGGACTTCATACAATTCAAGTATCAAAGGGCTTGCGATGAGGTATGATTTTATTTATTGTTTCTGAGGTGTGTTTCTTTTTCGCTTTTTTCTGAGCTTATTTTCATAGTAGTTTGGCCCCAACTCCAGAACTCGGTTCTTGTTGACCACCGGCGGGAATTGTTCCTTTAAACCCATTTGAAGTTCCTTTATTAAATACAGGAGTTTTATTAGCATCAGGGGTAACTGTTACCTGAGCTCATCATAGTTTAATAGAAGGCGATAATTCAGGAAGACTGCAAGGTCTAGTGGGTACTGTGATTTTAGGGGCATATTTTACTTTCTTACAAGCAGGAGAGTACTATGAGGCTTCTTTCACTATCGCGGATGGAGCTTATGGATCAACATTTTTTGTAGCTACAGGATTTCATGGCCTTCATGTTCTGATTGGTAGAACTTTTCTATTAGTTTGTCTTATTCGGGCATGACTTCAGCACTTTTCAACCGGTCACCACTTTGGGTTCGAAGCAGCTGCTTGATACTGACATTTTGTAGATGTTGTTTGGTTGTTTTTATATTTGTCAATTTATTGATGAGGGTGTTAAAAATTAAACCGTCATCTATTTTATATCTTAGATGACTGAGTTTAAGTGCTAGACTTTTAATCTAGATACGGCTGGAATTTCAGCCTCTAGGGACTTAGTACTTTAAAATAAAAGATTTGATTTGCATTCAAAAAATAGGCTCATTGAGTCTCTAGGTCACTATTAAAATAGAGTATGGAAAGCGAGAAATTTGCATACGGCTTCGGCCCGTATCTTGGGGGTGTTTAAGTCCTTCTTCATATAATAGTATGAAAATCATATATTAAAGTATAAATGGAAGCCAAAGTTGAGGCGTCTAGCTGTTAATTAGAAGACTGTAAATATAAATATTACCCATTTAGAGTTAAAAGCGTTACGCCGGATGAACGGGAATCATTGATGTTGATTATCATGGGATTTAATGTCTCTAATGCTATTATAAATGTTTAGAACAGTTTGAAGAAGAATTGTAGCGTTGGTCCTTTCGTGTTTGGTAATAACACTTGGTTGAATTTTAGCTAAACGAAGAATCAGTGATCGAGAAAAAAGATCTCCATTTGAATGTGGTTTTGACCCTATAAAATCAGCTCGTTTACCATTTTCTATACGATTTTTTTTATTAGCAATTATTTTCTTGATTTTTGATGTAGAAATCGTTCTTTTACTTCCAATTTTAACTAGAATATCTTTTAGATTTACTTTTCAAATGAGTTTAGGGGCTTTTATATTTTTAGTGATTTTGATTGTAGGGCTGTTTCATGAATGGAATGAAGGTTCATTAGACTGAGCTCAATAAGAAAAAACTTGGAGTAAAGCAGGGCTGCTAACTTTGCTTTGGGTAATTCGATTTTATCCTTTTTCTTATGGTGTTTTCTAGGCTCCCTTTTATATTTATGTTTTTTCTCATGATAGGTATTGGGACTCTATTTTCTATTTCTTCGTTACATTGATTAGGGATCTGAGCAGGTCTTGAAATTAACTTAATTGGATTTTTACCTATTTTGGTATATCAAAAAAGAATACTAGAAAGAGAGTCGGCAGTAAAGTATTTTGTTGCTCAAGCGCTTGGCTCGAGCTTATTGATTTTTGGTAGCTTAAATTTATATAGATTATCATTTACCTGAGAAATATTAATTTCTAGTGGAGTTAGATCAATGATTTCTATATTTATTTTGATTACGGGATTATTTGTTAAATTAGGTTTATTCCCATTCCATTTTTGGTTACCAAGAGTAATAGCAGGCTTATCCTGACCTTCATGTCTTTTATTAGCAACTTGACAAAAACTCGCTCCGTTATGCTTATGCATATCCTTATTTCAATTCAGGCTTTCTTATAACCTTCTTTTAATCATTTGTCTAATTTCAGTAGGATCTAGACTAGTTGGGGGTGTCGGTGGTGTCAATCAAACTCAAGTGCGAGCTCTTTTAGCCTATTCTTCCATTGGTCACTTAGGATGAATTATATTTGGGCTTATACATAGAGAATGAGTAATGAAAGTCTATTTTATGATTTATGTATTTATTTCATTTTGTTTATTCATAAATTTATGATATAGAGATTCGGGGACAATAAAAAATTTAGGTTCTGTTAAAGGAACAAGGTTAAGCCAAATAAGAGTAATACTAATATTACTATCTTTAGGAGGCTTGCCTCCATTATTAGGCTTTATCTCTAAATGGTTAATTATAGTAATTAGTATTAATAGTTATTTGTGGTCTTTTGTTTTTCTATTAATTCTTGGTTCATTGATAAGTTTATTTTATTATCTAGGTCTATTCTTTTCATTATTTATAAGCAACTTTAAAAAGAATAGAAATATAAAAGAATCGACTGATAAAAGAAATATTTTTTTAATAGTGCTTTTATTGTTAAATTTATTTGGGGGATTGTTAATCATTATAATAAATGTTTTGGAGATTCTTTAAATTTTATGCGTTGGTTATTTTCTACAAACCATAAAGACATTGGTACTTTATATATTCTATTTGGTATATGATCAGGCTTAGTTGGAACAGCTCTCAGCTTATTAATTCGAGCAGAGTTAGGTCAACCAGGTGCTCTCTTAGGAGATGATCAATTATATAATGTGATTGTAACTGCTCATGCATTTGTTATAATCTTCTTTTTAGTTATACCTATGATGATTGGGGGATTCGGGAATTGATTAGTTCCATTAATGTTGGGAGCTCCTGACATGGCTTTCCCTCGTTTAAATAATATAAGATTCTGACTTTTACCACCTGCTTTACTTCTTCTTCTTTCTTCGGCAGCAGTCGAAAGGGGGGTCGGAACCGGATGAACAGTATATCCTCCTTTAGCAGGAAATCTTGCACATGCGGGAGGATCTGTTGATCTTGCTATTTTTTCATTACATCTTGCTGGTGTATCTTCTATTTTAGGTGCTGTAAATTTTATTACAACAATTATTAATATACGATGACGAGGGATGCAATTTGAGCGACTTCCGTTATTTGTATGATCTGTAAAAATTACTGCCATTCTCCTTCTTCTTTCGTTACCTGTCTTAGCAGGAGCAATTACGATATTGTTAACGGATCGAAATTTCAATACTGCTTTCTTTGACCCTGCAGGAGGTGGGGATCCTATTCTTTATCAACACTTATTTTGATTCTTCGGTCATCCTGAAGTTTATATTCTAATTTTACCAGGTTTTGGTATAATTTCTCATATTGTAAGTCATTATGCATCTAAAAAAGAAACATTTGGAACTCTAGGAATAATTTATGCAATGTTAGCTATTGGTGTCTTAGGTTTTATTGTCTGAGCACATCATATGTTTACTGTTGGGATGGACGTAGATACACGTGCCTATTTTACAGCAGCTACGATAATTATTGCTGTTCCTACAGGAATCAAGGTTTTTAGTTGATTGGCAACTATTCATGGAGCTAAAATTAAGTATGAAACTCCAATACTTTGAGCACTTGGTTTTATTTTTCTTTTTACAGTAGGGGGGTTGACTGGAATCGTCTTGTCTAATTCTTCTTTAGATATTATACTTCATGACACTTATTATGTTGTCGCTCACTTCCATTATGTCTTGTCAATGGGGGCTGTATTTGCCTTGTTTGGAGCCTTTAATTACTGATTCCCACTATTAAGAGGAGTTACTCTCCATAGTCGATGAACTAAAGCTCACTTCTACATTATGTTTATTGGTGTAAATGTAACATTCTTTCCTCAACATTTTTTAGGTTTAAGAGGGATACCACGACGTTATTCAGACTATCCTGATTGCTATGTGAAATGAAATGTCATTTCTTCTATAGGATCTATAATTTCTTTTGTGGCTGTTTTATATTTTATAGTAATTGTATGAGAAGCTTTAATTTCCCAGCGTAGCGTTATTTGAAGAACACATTTAAGAACTGGTTTAGAATGAGATAATATTTTACCAGCTGATTTTCACAATACTCCAGAAACTGGGGCACTTGTTGCTGGATACTAATTTAGACTCAGATTAAATTAAGTGTAAATAAGATGCAAAATATTTATTTTCATATATCCCAATTCAACTTATATAAAACCTAGATATTTATTTTAAATAAACAGGTAATAATATTCTTTAGACATAAGAAATTCAATAATTTTATAGTTATAATTGCTAAATTGAGGTTACTGTTATCCATCTAAATAAGTAAATTTATTTTACATTTTTAAGTGAAATGGGACTAATAGCTCTATTAAAGCCTTAGCTATATTTTATTTATATCTGTTGTACTTGATTTTTATAGCCAAATATAAGCAACTAAATTGCTTTGTTAAAAGGATAAAATGCAAATCAGGAGGATTATTTAAGTTAAATTTTTGCTAGATATGAGCCTATATGGACAATTAGGATTTCAAGACGCTGCATCTCCATTAATGGAGGAATTAATTTTCTTTCATGATCATGCTATAATAATCTTAGTAATAATTATTAGCCTGGTAGGGTATGCTGCACTTTCTTTAATGATGAATAAATATACTTGTCGTTCTTTGGTTGAGGGACAGGAAATTGAAACAATCTGAACTATTATTCCGGCTATCATTTTAGTTTTTTTAGCTTTACCATCACTACGTCTTCTTTATCTATTGGATGAAGTTGGGGACTGTAGTCTAACTGTAAAAAGAATTGGGCATCAATGATACTGAAGCTATGAGTATTCAGATTTTTTAAATATTGAATTTGATTCTTATATAGTCCCAACTAACGAACTAGAAGCGGGGGATTTCCGATTACTAGAAGTAGATCATCGTGTGGTTCTCCCAACACAAACGGATATTCGAGTCCTTGTAACTTCAGCAGATGTAATTCACTCATGAACAGTACCTTCTTTAGGAGTGAAAGCAGATGCAATTCCAGGACGCCTTAATCAATTAAGTTTCTTTATCAAATACCCTGGGGTATTTTATGGTCAATGCTCGGAAATTTGTGGAGCCAACCACTCCTTCATACCTATTGTTCTAGAAGCAGTACCATTAGAAAGTTTTATAGAGTGGGTAATTAATGTTTCTGAGTAATTTTTAAAAAGTTAGTTAAAAAATAATATCAGGTTGTCAGCTTGATGTCACTAATTCAATTTAGTACTTTTTATATGCCACAATTATCCCCACTGAATTGAATCTTTTTATTCGTGTTATTTTGATCTGCAGTTCTATCTGTGTCAATTTTAATTTGGTGATCAAGTAAAATCTATTATAAAAGTGAGAGTCTTAAACCTTCAGACTTAAAGGAAAATAAATGAAATTGATAAAATAAGAATGCTTGTAGATATTTTTTCGTCATTTGATGATAACAACCAAGTTTTTATGTCTTTATATATTTTAATGTGATTCTTTTCTTTAACTTCTATCTTATTATTTAGCTCGTGATATTGGGTAATGTCACCTCGATGAAGCACAATAATTATAGTTTTTAAGGACACAGTTACTTCACAAATTTTTCGAGCATTTGGGTTAAATTTAGGAGGGTTTATTAATGTTGTCACAGGCTTATTTCTCTTCTTAATTTTTGTAAATCTTAGCGGCTTAATTCCATATGTTTTCAGTCCTACTAGACACCTAGCTGTATCTCTTTCATTAGGTCTGCCTTTTTGACTAAGCCTAATTATTTCAGCAATTTTTTTTGACCCACGTTCAGTAGTTGCGGGTTTATTACCTATAGGAGCTCCAGCTGCATTAAATCCATTTCTAGTAATTGTAGAGACAGTAAGAATTATAGTTCGACCTATTACCCTCTCAGTACGACTAGCTGCAAATATAAGAGCCGGTCATATTGTATTGACTTTAGCCGGAAATTACTTAACAACTAGAATTTTTATTTCTTCAGTGTTCTCTACGTTCTTTATTATTTTTATTCAAGTATTTTATACAATTTTTGAGTTTGGTATTAGATTGATTCAAGCATATATTTTTTGTTTACTAATTACACTCTACTCTGATGAACACCCTCATTAATTTATTAGTGACAAAAAACTTTTACTTTAAATTACTATTGTAAAAGAACTATTGTTCATATTTGGGGCATGAACCCAAGAGCTTAAATTTAGCTTATTTTACATTTTTGTTGAGGGAACTTAATCCCGTTAATAGATCTACAGTCTACCGCTTATATCTCAGCCATCAAACAATTCAACGCACCAGAAAATATTTCTTTTCCTTCTCCGAGTTTGCAAGTCGGCGTTTTATGTAAACTATGGCGGGCAAGGTCTAAAAATTCATTTTTATTTTAAGCTTTGAAGGCTTATAGTTTTAATAACTTAAAACCTTACCAGAAGGATATGATCCTTTCTAAAGAAATCAAAATTCTTTGTGCCCTAACACCGCTGCGTAATTGGTATCTTTTTTAAAGTTTATTAATCTTTCTGCTTGGAAGGCAACTGTACTATTTCATACTCAAAAGATTATTCCTAATAAATAAATTTATACCTTTAGAATGAAAATCTAATGTGCTTTAAAATGACACCATAGGAACTACAAGCTTAACTTGTTACTAAAATCAATTGGGTACTTTTTTTACTTTTTAAATTATATAAGCAACTTTGGCCTCTCTCAAGAGGCTTGGCTCTGACCTAAATGTATGGCGTAAACTAAAGAAAACACATGATTTTCATGGATAAGAGCGAGGAAGAGAAACCTAAATAAAATATAAATAATTTATCATATTAATTTTGTTCTCTTTGGTATTATATAAGACATGATGCTTTGAAAAGTCCCGCTAACATCAGTGTTTAATATTAACAAAAGGAAGAAATTCTGAATTAGTTTAGTATTTATAGGTCTGGTAAACTTGGTGCCAGCATCCGCGGTTAGACCAAGATGATCAAGTCATACTATATAGGTTGAAAAGGCAGTTAGGTAAAAGCTTGAAGTTAAAAGATTGTTTATCAAGAAGTGGAATTCAAATATAAACAAATATATCATAATATGCTGAATAAAACTGAATCTGCGACAGTTAATAGGGAAACTGGGATTAGATACCCCATTATTGTTTACTGTAAATTAATTATATTTACCTGAGTACTATGAATATAAAAAATTTAAAACTCAAAGAGCTTGGCGGTGTTCTAGACCCCTTAGGGGAACCTGTCTCGTAATCGAAAATCCACGATATACCTGACCTTTTTTTGTTTTCAGTCTGTATACCGTCGTCGTCAGGTAACTTTGAAAAATATAAAAGTTAGCGAGAAAGTTATAATAAACTTGGATGTCAGATCAAGGTGCAACTTACAAAAAGGAGAGGATGGGTTACAATTAATAATTATAATATGGAAAGTAGGTTGAAATTTCCGACTGCAAGGAGGACTTAAAAGTAAGAACTTAATTATATAAATTTTCTGAATTTGGCTCTGGAACGTGCACACATCGCCCGTCGCTCTCGTTGAAAAATGAGATAAGTCGTAACACAGTAGGGGTAATGGAAATTGTTCCTGGACGAGAGATATAGTATAAATTTTAATACATTTCACTTACACTGAAATTATACTCAAAATATGAGTTGTCTCTAATAAATAATTTAATGCCTAATTTCGAAATAATAAAATATCTTTAACATTAATCAAATTAAAAACATTATATAGTTAAGTAAAGGTGATTAAAATTTAATTTATTGGCTAACGCAATAGTACTGAGAAGGAACATGTAATGAATTAGAAAAAAGAAGATAGAGACTCGTACCTTTTGTATCATGGTTTAGTAACAAATAAACTTTAAAGCAAAGTATCTCGAAACTTAATGAGCTATCTTAATTTATTATATTAGTAATAGAGAGAGTAGTTGTGGCAAAAACTTTTTAAAAAGTTAGGATAGAAATGAGATTTTTTTCGCATTAAGTGATAGCTAGTTTTTCTATAAAAGTATAGAAGTACTTGAGACTGAGAGATTTTAAAACAGAAAGTTAACTTGTGTTGTAAATATCCAGTTTTAACAGATTTTAGAGGATAAGCTCTAAAATGGGACTTGAAGCCCTATAAAAATTTCTTACTAGATTTAAGCTTGAAAATAGCTTTAATATTAAGATTTTGTTATAATTTCATTTTAAACTAAAAAATAAGATTAATTTATTTTTTATTAATAGAAATAATGTTAAAAATAATAAATAACATAAATGAATGCTAAAATGAGTATTTTAACTCTTTATAAGTTTCTTTGATTAATTAAATTAAATCAAGGCAATATAAATAAATTTGAGTAGTAAAATTAAATTATATAAAGGAATTCGGCAAAGATTTGTTCCGCCTGTTTATCAAAAACATGGCTCCTTGATTATTTATGATAGGGAGTCGGACCTGCCCGGTGAATATATTTTAACGGCCGCGGTACTCTGACCGTGCAAAGGTAGCATAATCATTTGCCTTATAATTGAAGGCTAGTATGAATGGTTTGACGTGAACAAAGCTGTCTCTATATAATTTTTTAGAACTTGATTTCTAGGTGAAGAAACCTAGATAATATTGAAAGACAAGAAGACCCTATTGAGCTTTAAAAAAGTAAATTGAAGAAATATATAAGTTTAAATATTAATCTATTTTAGATTTTGGTTGGGGCGACTATAGAACAAACAAAGCTTCTTTATGTTAATAAAACTAACAGGTGTTGATCCAAAAATTTTGATTGATGAAATTAGTTACCATAGGGATAACAGCATAATTCTCTTTGAGAGCTCTTATCGAAAAGAGGGTTTGTGACCTCGATGTTGGATTAGAATATCCTAAAGATGCAGCAGTCTTTAAGGGTTGGTCTGTTCGACCATTAAAATTCTACATGATCTGAGTTCAGACCGGCGTGAGCCAGGTCAGTTTCTATCTTCAATTATGAAAGGTTTGAGTTTAGTACGAAAGGACCAATTCAAGATAAAATTTATGATAAAAGATGCAATATAATTTAAACATAAATGATTTTATATTTACAGATGTCGAATTAGCAAAGTTAATGCAATTGATTTAGGATCAATAGAGATAGGTGAATAATCCTTTATTTGACATATAAAGGTGGCAGAAGTAAGTGCACTAGATTTAAGCTCTAGATATAAAGATGAAATCTCTTTTCTTTATATGTGTTTTACCTCATTTTTTCATGTTTAGTATCATACATCTGTATTTTATTAGCAGTCGCTTTTTTTACTCTTTTAGAACGAAAGGGACTAAGATATATACAAATTCGGAAAGGACCAAATAAAGTAGGAGTAGCAGGACTTCCTCAGCCTATTGCGGATGCTGCTAAGTTATTAACTAAAGAAATTGCAAAACCTACAATGGCTAATTATTCACCTTATTTTATTGCACCTGTATTTAGTTTTATTTTAGCATTGTTACTTTGGCAACTTTATCCCAGGCTGTATTCTCTTGGGTATTTTAAGTGAGGTATTTTATTTTTCTTATGTGTTTCCGGTCTAAATGTATATGGAACTTTATTGGCCGGTTGATCCTCAAACTCAAAGTATGCTCTATTAGGAAGATTACGGGCTATTGCTCAAACAATCTCTTATGAAATTAGAATGGCATTAATTTTACTCTTCCCTTTATTTCTAGTTGGAACATTTAGTTTTATTGAGATTAAAGAATCTCAAGAAGTGGTATGGCTATCTTTTTTGATAATTCCAATCTCGTTGATTTGATTTGTTACATGTGTAGCTGAAACTAATCGAGCTCCTTTTGATTTTGCTGAGGGAGAGTCTGAGCTAGTATCCGGATTCAATATTGAATATGGAGCAGCCGGCTTTGCTCTAATTTTTCTGGCCGAATATGCAAATATTTTAGTAATAAGCTTGTTTTCCGCCCTATTATTCTTTGGGGGTAGATCTATATTTATTTTTGAAAGCGATATTTTATTTATATTAAAAGTACTATTTTTTGCTTTTATATTTATCTGGGTCCGAGGGAGTTATCCCCGGTTTCGTTATGATTTGTTAATAGGGTTGACTTGAAAAGGATTTTTGCCTGTATCATTGTCCTTTTTACTACTTGTCTTTGCTATAACATACTTTATTTATTATTAAAACGAGGTTGTAGTTTAATAAAAATATGGGCATTGGAAGCTTAAGATTAGGTAAAAACCTATACCTCGATGTGACTGCCTTAATAATATTAGTTTTCTCTTTAGCTAGACTTTTGATACTTCCACTAATAACTCAGCCTTTAAGATTAGGGCTGGTTATTATAATTTCCACTTTACTAATGTGCTCTCTGACTGGTATAATGTTATCTTCTTGGTATGGTTATATTTTGTTTTTAATTTATGTTGGGGGACTATTAGTTATGTTTGCTTATGTAGCAGCTCTTTCCCCAAATACTTTATTTGGTAGAGGATTACCCTTATTAGGTTTTTTAGTTTTATTAGTTCCCCTAAGTGTAATTTTTTACTTCTATCCTATTAAGGATTTCTCAATAATTACTACTTTAAATAATTACTCGGAGTTTATATATTTAAAAAGCTTTGGAACAGAATTAGTTTCTCCTAATTCTGTATCAATTTTAATTGGTTTAGGAACTATTTTACTTTTAAATTTAATTGTAGTTGTAAAAATTTGTTATTATCAACATGCTTCATTACGTCCTTTTAACGAAGTTTAACACACAATTTATGCGAAGTCCCATTCGAAAAACTCATCCAGTTTTAAAGTTAGTTACTGGAGCTGTTGTAGACTTACCAGCCCCTTCAAATCTATCTATTTGATGAAACTTTGGTTCGTTACTTGGTCTTTGTTTAGGTATTCAAATTTTAACAGGACTTTTTTTAGCTATGCATTATACAGCGCATGTTGATCTTGCTTTTAGCTCTGTAGTGCACATCACCCGAGATGTAAGTTATGGTTGATTATTACGAGCTTTACATGCCAATGGTGCTTCTTGATTCTTTATTTGCATTTATTTTCATATTGGCCGAGGTATATATTATGGTTCATATTTATATCAACACACTTGAAATGTAGGAGTTATTTTGTTATTTCTAACAATAGGAACAGCATTCTTAGGTTATGTCCTTCCTTGAGGTCAAATATCATTTTGAGGAGCTACGGTTATTACAAACCTTCTTTCAGCTGTTCCTTATGTGGGAAAAATATTAGTTGAATGGGTCTGAGGAGGATTTGCAGTAGATAATGCAACTCTTACTCGATTTTTTACACTTCATTTCTTACTTCCATTTGCTATTGCTGGATTAAGAATTCTCCATATTCTCTTTTTACATGAAACAGGATCAAACAATCCTTTGGGAATGAATAGAGACGGAGAAAAGGTCCCATTTCACTCTTATTACACGTTTAAAGACTTAGTTGGGTTTTTAATTTTGTTATCATTACTATCTTTCTTAGCATTATTTTCTCCTCAATTACTAGGAGATCCTGAAAATTTTATTCCGGCTAATCCTTTAGTTACACCTGTGCATATTCAGCCTGAATGATATTTTCTTTTCGCTTATGCAATTTTACGTTCTATTCCTAATAAGCTTGGAGGAGTTTTAGGGTTAGTAGGATCAATTATGGTTCTTTTCCTATTACCTATTACACATCAAGGTAAATTTCGCTCTTTGGCTTTTTATCCTGTAAATCAAGTGTTATTTTGATCTTTTGTAAGAATCTTTTTTATTCTTACCTGAATTGGAAGTTGCCCTGTAGAAGCTCCCTATGAACAAATTGGACAAGTTTTTACTGTGTTATACTTTTCATATTTTATCATTAACCCTCTTGTTCAAGCCGGGTGAGATAAGTTTTTAGATTTTAAATACTAATAGCTGTTGCCCGGGGACAAGTTTGTCTTGAAAACAAACTTTGAGTGTTCGACTCACTCAATAGCTTAACTAGCGAGCAATAGGGACATATTAATATCCACCTTTGGCTTACAAGACCAATGCTCTGTTTTAAGCTACTATTGCAAGATATGAGAACATTTTATTTAACTTTAATTAGTACAGTAGGATTTTCTATAGCTCTTCTAGCTTTATCACTTCAATATAAACACTTTTTGAGCATACTATTAAGATTAGAAGCGGCAACAATAAATTTATTTATTATATTATTTGCTCTCTCTAATAATATTGCCTTTAGAGGGCAAACATCTTTAATCTTAATTACACTTGGTGCCTGCGAAGCAAGCTTAGGATTGGCAATTTTAGTGGCCATTATTCGATCTCGAGGAAATGATTACGTTTCTAGATTTTCTTCACAGAAATGTTAGACTTAGTAATTCCCTCTCTTTTTCTTTTAGCGCCACTATCTAAATACTCATGATATCAGAAAATTTGATCTTTAGCTGTAATTAGTTTGCTTTCCTTTTTACACTTATATGGATCTAGATACAGCTATGAAATGACCAGTTATTATTTTTCTCAAGATTCAATATCTTCAGTTCTCGTTTCCTTAACTCTATGAATCTCCTTAATAATAATAATTGCAAGTCAACATAGCGTGAAAGGATCTAACAATAATTATAATCTATTTACAATATTCTTAGTGATGTTGAATCTAATTTTAGTTCTTACTTTTATATCTTCAAGGGTTCTAAGTTTTTATTTTCTTTTTGAGGCTTCTCTCATCCCCACATTGATATTAATTTTGGGCTGAGGATATCAACCTGAGCGACTTCAGGCTGGGATATATATAATAATTTACACAGTAGGTGCATCTTTACCTCTTTTATTAGTTGTTCTCTGAGCCATGTATGAGCTAAAATGTGGAAATATATTAATGGTTGGAAACCTTCGTAAAGAGGTCTTAATAAACTCTAATATTTGATCTTGAAATCTTATTACATTTCTTATTTTCACTGCTTTTTTAGTTAAGCTTCCTATATTTACTGTGCACTTATGGCTCCCTAAAGCCCATGTAGAGGCTCCAGTAGCAGGATCAATGGTCCTTGCAGCTATCCTTTTAAAACTAGGGGGCTATGGAATTCTCCGTATCTATCAATACTTTAACTTCTATATTTCTTCTTCCTCAATAATCATTTTTTCTTTAGCTATTTGAGGGGGTATAATTACTAGAGTTATTTGTTTTCGCCAAATTGATCTTAAATCTTTAATTGCCTACTCTTCTATTGGGCACATATCTCTAATACTGGCTGGGGCATTTTCTGGAAGATCTTGAGGATGAGGAGGAGCATTAGTTTTAATAATTTCTCATGGATTTTGTTCTTCTGCGCTTTTTGCTTTAGCTAACTATACTTATGAAAAGACGCATACTCGAAGCCTGTTTTTATGTAAAGGAATAATTATGTTTATACCTACACTTTCTTTGTGATGATTTTTCTTCTGTATTATAAACATGGCTGCTCCTCCTAGTATTAATCTTATGGGAGAGATTATAATTTTCCCTTCTGTTATGTTCAGCTCTAGCTATTATATTTTACCTTTATCACTAATAAGCTTTCTTGCAGCTTTATATAGAATGTATTTGTTTACTTCTATTCAGCATGGAGGAAGCCCTAAGTTTATAAAACCATTTAGAAGATTTAAATCATCAGGTTATACTCTGCTATTTTTACATTGAATTCCTGGAAATATACTAATTATCAAGCCAGATTTGCTCTTTATGTGATTTTAACTGTCAAGTTAGTTTAATAAAAAATATCAGCCTGTGGATTTGAAGATGAAATTAATTTTCACTTGACCAATGTATATAAAACTAAAATCTTCTTCTATTAGATCCTTATTTCTCCTAAGTTATGCTCTTCTAATGCTTCCCGTGACAATAATCTTCTTGATAAAAGAGAAATCTATTCTTCTAGAATGAAGAATATTTCAAGTTAGCTCTTGCAACCTAACTTTTATGCTTATATTAGATGGTATTAGGTTAAGGTTTAGAACTGTTGTTTGCTTGATTTCGGGCTGTGTAATAATATTTTCTTCTAGTTATATATCACATGACCCATTTTTAAAACGATTTACTATGTTAGTTATGCTATTTGTACTTTCTATGAATCTTTTAGTTTTTATCCCTAGACTTCCTGCCTTATTACTGGGTTGAGATGGCTTAGGAATTGTATCTTTTGTTTTAGTCATTTACTATCAAAACATAAAATCATTAGCTGCTGGAATATTAACAATCTTAGCTAACCGAATTGGAGATGTAATAATTCTAATTTCCATTGGATTGCTCGTACTTCAAGGTCATTGAATTATTAGTCACATGTGGGATTTTTACTTATCGGCCTGAGTCGCTTTAACTATCACAATCGCCGCTATAACTAAAAGAGCTCAAATTCCATTCTCAAGATGATTACCAGCTGCAATGGCCGCTCCCACTCCTGTCTCAGCGCTAGTTCACTCTTCTACTCTAGTTACAGCTGGGGTATTTCTTTTAATTCGTTTCTCTCCTTTCTTGTTAGAAATAAGTGCCTTTAAGCCTAGATTACTTTTTATCTCAGTTTTAACTTTATTAATAGCAGGTATCGGAGCTAATTATGAAAATGATTTAAAAAAAGTAATTGCTTTGTCAACTTTAAGTCAATTAGGTGTAATAATAATAAGATTAGGAATAGGAATACCTTTTTTAGCTCTATTTCATTTATATACTCATGCACTATTTAAAGCCCTCTTATTCTTATGTGCTGGTATAATTATTCATAATAGTTCAGACACACAAGACATTCGTTATATAGGCTTTATTTCTAATCAAGCTCCCTTAACTGTTGCTTGTATAAATATTGCTAACCTTTCTCTTTGTGGCGCTCCTTTTCTAAGCGGGTTTTATTCAAAAGATTTGATTTTAGAAGTTTCATTGTTCAGTCCAACTAGAATACTTATAATTTTATTGATTTTTATGGCCACCGGAATGACTGCTGCCTATAGTTTCCGTCTTTCCTTTTGCTCTCTCTGAGCTAACATAAAAAATAATAGTTATCATGCTAAATTAGAATTAGATCCATATGTAAATTGAGCAACAACCACTCTAGCCCTATGCGCTATTATCACAGGATTTTTTTTACAAATAATTTTTCTAGATTTCAACCCGACTCCTTTCATTCTCCCTAGTTTTCATAAATCTTTTACACTTTTATCAATTTTTAGAGGAATTTTCTTAGCTATAATTTTTTGAAATTCAGAACTTTCGGATAAAAAAATAAATAAAATGAAGTTTTACTTTACTACTATATGATTTTTAGCTCCTATCTCAGCTCAGCCATTAACTAAAATATCAATAATTACAGGAACTAACTTAATGAAATCTGTTGATCAAGGGTGACTTGAACTAATTGGGGGTCAAGGTGCTAGATATATAATTCTTAAAACTTCACAATGAAATCAAATAATTCAAACCAAATCTTTTAATTATTTCATTATCTGTATAGTATCATTTATTACAATCGTTATTTTAATATTAAGCTTATCATAAATTAACCAAACTACTATTTAATACACTACATTAAATGTAATTTCACTACACTTTTCTATCAAAAACTAAATTTTTTTAAATTTCAAACTCTTTATTTACACAAAAATCAATTTCATAACTAGAAGAAAAATAGCTTTAAATAATGAGTCTCTAGCCGCTTCGTAACCATGAGAGACATGACCCAATTTTTCATTACTAGCACGACTTTAAATCGTGAATCTAATTTATACCTAGCTCAGATAGCTCACAGTTAGAGCGTAGCACTGAAGATGCTAAGGTGGCGAATTTCGCCTCAGAGCAAATATTACAATAAGCGTCCTTATATTTAAAGTATCAAACTCCAAAATTTGGCCCAAAACCCCGCCAATTTTACCGGTCACGTGGCTAAGGCAGTCAAGAGGGGTCAAAAAAAGTAGTTGAGGGCTCTAGGTTTAAAAGCTAAGATGATGGTTACTAAAAATCGGACTTAAGGCCAGGCAGAAATTTAGGAGTATAAAGATAACGGTTAACCTAATTTCGCGTTGAGGGGACACACCCCCCCCCTTTTTTAGGGTTAAATTGGAAAATTTTAAGTTTTATATGGTTTTTAGGTTTCTCTCTTTTTTTTGAAAAAAAAAAGGTTGGGAAAAATTTTGACCTATTTTTTAA